AATTTCCACAAGCGCAAATTCCACTCTTTATAGGCCCAAAAATCCTTTCACAAAATAATCCATCTTTTTCCGGTTTATTGGTTTTGTAATGAAAAGTATAGGGTTTTGTAACCTCTCCAACTATCTCTCCATTAGGTATTTTTTTAGTGGCCCAAGCACTTATTTGCTGAGGAGAAACTAATCCAATTCGGAGTTGTTGATGTTTATACCGATCGATCATATAAGAAATTTTGTGATTCATTCCGATTAAACTTCCTTCCTATTAATCTGGAAATTCTTCTCAGATACAAGGAAATGATTCAGTTCCAGAGCCAAAGATCGTAGTTCTCGAACAAGTAATCGAAAAGATTCTGGAGCATCTTCTGGTTTAGGTATTGTTCCTCCAACGATAGTGGTACCAAGTACTTCTTGGCGAGCTCTAATATGATCAGATTTATAAGTAAGCATCTCTTGTAAAATATGAGCAACACCAAACCCCTCTAGAGCCCAAACCTCCATTTCGCCTACCCGCTGCCCCCCCTGCTTAGAACGGCCTCTAAGGGGTTGTTGTGTAACAAGTGCATAATGTCCACTAGAACGTCCGTGTATTTTATCATCAACCTGATGAATTAATTTCAAGATATAGGACTTTCCTATTATCACAGGCTGTTCAAAAGGATCTCCCGTTCTTCCATCAAAAATTCGGCTTTTTCCTGGATACTCGGGTTCAAATACCCATGGATTGGCTGTTTGCTTACTGGCTTCATATAATTCAGAAAATACTAGTTTTCTCGAAGCCTCTTGTTCATATCTCTCATCAAAAGGGGCTATTCGATAATGTCTATCTAGCAGACTTCCCGCTAACCCAAGCGAGCATTCAAATATCTGTCCTACATTCATGCGTGAGGGTACTCCTAATGGGTTGAAGACCATATCCACGGGTCTCCCGTCTTGCAAATAAGGCATATCCTGTCTAGGCAAAATTTTTGAAATGATACCTTTATTTCCATGTCTTCCGGCTACTTTATCACCTACTTTGATTTCACGTTTCTGTGAAATATATACACGAATTATTTCTGGGTTATAACTTGAACCCCCCTTTTTCTGAACCCATCTCACATCAATAACTCGACCTCTACCACCTATAGGCAATTTTAAACAAGTTTCTTTTGAAGTCGATACCTGAATGCCAAGTATGGCCCGTAATAATCTATCTTCCGGAGCATACGAGGATTCTTTCGCCACCTGAGGCGTTAATTTACCTACTAAAATATCACCCGTTTCAACCCACGATCCTAACATCACAATTCCATTTTTGTCTAAATTTCGGAGTAAACGGCCCTCTAGATGCGGTATTTCCTTAGTGATCCTTTCAGGACCTTGGGTTGTCACATGCGTCTGAATTTCATATTTCCGTATGTGGAAAGAAGTATAAATATCACCATATACTAGACACTCACTAATGAGTACCGCATCTTCAAAATTGTATCCTTCCCATGGCATATAAGCCACTAATATATTTTTTCCCAAAGCGAGTTCCCCACCAACTGTAGCAGCACCATCCGCTAAAATTTGTCCCTTTTTAATGCATTTCCCCCGGCGAACCTGAGGTTTTTGATGCATACAAGTATTTTTGTTTGAGCGTTGATACATAATTAATGGAATACTTAGAGTATTATCATTGCCCGATAAAATTATCTTCTCAGTGTCAGTATAAAGGATTTTCCCCTCGTGTTCGGCTATAGCGGGAACCCCCGAATCTAAAGCCACTTGGCGTTCCAATCCAGTTCCAACAATGCACTTTTCGGACCGAGAAAGTGGAACTGCTTGACGTTGCATATTAGAACTCATTAAAGCTCGATTCGCATCATTATGTTCGATAAAAGGAATTAGGGAAGCTCCAATCGAAAAATATTGGAAAGGAAAAATGCTTCGAAGATGAACCTCTTCCCATGCGATAGTCAAAAATTCTTGGCGGTATCGAGCTGGTACAGCCTGTTCTTCTTGAATGCCCCGATTAAGAGCCAAAGAATTTCCTGCCGCTATCATATAATATTCATCTTGACTTGGTGATAAAAAAAGCATCCGTATCCGCCCCTTTTTTGATTTCTCAACGAGTTCATAAAACGGACTTTCTAACGACCCCCAATCACCAATCCTGGCATGAATTGATAAAGATCCAATAAGTCCCACATTGATTCCTTCAGACGTGTCAATGGGGCAAATACGCCCATAGTGACTAGGATGAATATCTCGTATCCGAAAATTAGCAGTTCGCCCTGTTAATCCGCCAGGGCCCAAATAACTCAACTTTCTCCCATGAACGATTTGTGTCAATGGATTAGTTCGATCCAAAACTTGAGATAATGGGTGTAATCCGAAAAAGGATTCATAAGTAGTTGTTAACGGAGTTGAAGTTACCAAATTCTGAGGAGTAGGTATCAATTTATGCCTAATTGCTCCGCCTATAGTTCCCTTAACTACATTTTCTAAACGAGCCAGAGCCAACCCGAGCTGGTCTTGTAAAAGATCCGCTACAGAGCGAATACGTTTATTTTTCAAATGATTCATATCATCAAGTGTACCCATTCCAAATTTCATCCCAATCAAATGATCGGCAGCTGCTAATATATCTCGTGGTAACAAAAATATATTGTTCTGAGGTATATTAAGATTCAGTCTCCAGTTAATATTTCGGCGACCAATCCTTCCCAATTCACACCTTTGGTGAAAGAATTTTTTTTGTAATTCCTTACATAAGGATTCAGAAAATATTGGATCCCCACCTACACAAGAAAATTGTTGATAAAACTCCAAAATAGCATTTTCTTTTGACCCAATTTTTTTTTTCTCCTTATCGGTCAAGAAAGATAAGAAAATTTCCGGGTAGCAAACATTCTCTAGAATTTCTCTTAGATTCGAACCCATAGCTGATAATAGAACTAGAATAGATATTTTCTGTTTCCTACTCACACGAGCCCATATTCTTGCTTTTTTATCAATCTCTAATTCTAGCCTGCCCCCCCAATCTGATATTATGGTGCCGGTATAGACCGAAATCCCGTTATGATCCAATTCTGACTGGTAATAGATACCAGGACTTTGTAATATTTGATTGATCACAACTCTGTATATTCCGTTTACTATAGAAGTTCCAAGGGAATTCATTAAAGGAATGTTTCCAATAAAAATTCTTTGTTCTTGCATATTCCTATTGGTTTTCCAAATTAATCCCGCGGATACATATAATTCAGAAGAATATGTAAGTGATTCATAGACAGCATCTCGTTCTTTTATCAGAGGTTCTACCAATTGATATGTTTCTACAAATAATTGAAATTCAATTTCGTGATCTATATCTTCAATTTTTGGAAATTTAGAAAGTTCTTCTATTAAACCCTGATCAATAAACCGATAAAACCCTTCAAATTGTATCTGATTAAATCCGGGTATTGTAGATGTTCCCTCTTTTCCATCCCCGAGCATCTTTTTTGAATTTATCATTTATCCATTTATTGAAAAAATCCCATCCCATCTCTCATTCTTCACCGAATAATATCGATAGAATTCGATCTAGCAATAATGGAATTTCTATTCTGTTTACTGAATCACATGAAATTTTATCCAACTCCAAGATATATGGAATGTATGAAATCCGTATGAACGGAGACTAGATTCAATTGGAATTTTTTTATAAGAAAGAGATCCAAATGGAACATAATTTAGAAATACCACTGGAACTTATGGAGTTTTGTAAAGACTCGAAAAAAAAGTAATTTCATTTTTACCTATGATATTACATATTCCAATTGGATTGCATAACATAAAAAAAACTGTATTCATGATTGGATCTGTTCGAGCAGATAAACATATAATAAATAGAAAACTTTTTTTTTAACCACTTGACTTTTTCATGTATTTGTATTTCATTGTTCAACATGTATTTGTATTTCATTGTTCAAAAAAATATTTGCAGAAAAAAGATTGATTTTTACCTATTTTGAATAGAATATTTAGAATATCATTGAATTGAAGTAGGTAAGAAAACGTGTGTTTTTTTATTTATTAATTTTTATTATTATTAAAATAAAAAAGAATGCACAAATATATATGTCTCTTTTTCTTCTTTTATTGTGGTACAGTTCTATTTGGAACAGCACATGCTGGGCTCTACCAAAAATTCAATTTTCTTTTCAATGTATTGAATGAAAAATTCAAATACAAAAATTTATTGAGAATTACTCCTCAAAAGCATCCCTAGAGAGATAAAATACCCCAGAGCTATAGCTTATAAACAACGTACCGTATGTTCTGCTTCTGGGGTTTACATATACTCATCATTAGTGTTATAATTGAAATGGAATAAGATTTCTTTTTAATTGAAAAAACTCAATAGACATTAGTTATAAATCTATTTATAATAATTTTGTTATATTATTAGAAATAAAAAAAATGTAGATTTGAATTAAAAAAAGGTCATGAATTTACAGTCAATAGTTAATGGTTCTGATTTATACTAGATTCTATATTTTGTGACTGAAAATCGATATTTTTTTCGGAGTTGAAAAAAAAGAGAAAATTTGAATCTAGTTTCTATGGCATGGCCGAGTGGTAAGGCGGGGACTGCAAATCCTTTATTTCTATGGCATAGCCGAGTGGTAAGGCGGGGGACTGCAAATCCTTTATGTTGGCGGCATAGCCGAGCTATAAGGCGGGGGACTATAAATCCTTATAGCCGAATGGTAAGGCGGGGGACTGTAAATCCTTTATGTTGGCGGCATAGCCGAGCTATAAGGCGGGGGACTGTAAATCCTTTATCGGGGGACTGTAAATCTTTTATCGGGGGACTGTAAATCCTTTATCGGGGGACTGTAAATCCTTTATGTTGGCGGCATGGCCGAGTGGTAAGGCGGGGGACTGCAAATCCTTTTTCCCCAGTTCAAATCCGGGTGCCGCCTCAACAGGAGACTTGAAATCTCCTTTTATAAAACTATAAGAAACGTAGGAAAAGACTCTTGATACTTTCTTTATACTTTCTTTTCGTGATTCTAAGCCCCTGGCTCTCGAGGTTCTATTCTCTAACCTAAAGTTTTGCCTATCAGATTCGAGGAAAACTAAAACGAGTGGAGGGAAATCCATTAGATTGGATAGGTAGAGAGGGAATTAAATTAATAGTTTTGGAAAGGACCTAAGATACTTTGGATATAGACTCATGAAAGTCTCGGAATGCTCAGACAATCAATCAATATTAGATTAGATGAAGAATTGCCTTTCGTTTTACTTCAAATAAAAAACGATAAAAGAAAGAAAAAATATTATTCTTTCTACATATATATATATATCAGATTCCTTAGATACTTCGAAAAGTGTCTGTTTACTTGTGTTTACATCTTGTCGATTGTACTAGAAATTCTATAATTAAGAATAACTCATTATAAGATAAGTGGATTTTTTGGAGTAGTTCATCAATGGTGACCAAATATCTCTCCTTTTTTTTGACTCTGCACCAGTGATTTCACTATTATTAGTGAACAATAATGGAAAAGTTTCTTCATATTCATAGAAATAGGGGACAGAATTCACATGGATATAGTAAGTCTCGCATGGGCTGGTTTAATGGTAGTTTTTACATTTTCCCTCTCTCTCGTAGTGTGGGGAAGAAGTGGACTCTAGAAGTACTCCTAATTGCGATAATAATCAAACTCTATCAATCTGTATCAATTGTTTTAGTTTTCTAGACCGGCCGGCAATTTTTTTTAAGATTTTTTTTTTTTATTGGATTTATGTTTTGTTTTATTTTTTCATTTGATATTTTTATATCAGGGTTTACACCGTTAACCATTCATGGGGTAACCCCTTTTCGAAATCTCAAGAAGTTTCCATCGAATTCGGATTATCCGTATTAAATGGATCAAACAAACAAATGAAATTGAGAAAGTATGTACATAAATTTCATATTCTATTTAATTTAATTTATATTTACATTTATAAAGAAAAAAAGAGATATGGGTGGATTCCTTTATATTAAGATATTTCACTTGTATCTTTATACATTACAATAACCATAATGGCTAGTATGGTAGAAAGAGATCTCTTTCTACCATACTAGCGGGCCCCTTAGGATACTACTGAATCTAATGTATTCCTTTTATTTAAGACGAGAAATTGACATCCTTTTTTTTCATTGATAGTCAAATTGTAGTCAAATTAATTGTTTTGACTAACCGTTTTTACGTAAATTATAAGCAAAAAAGCAGTAGGAACAAGAATGAAGAGTGCAGTAGCAATAAATGCAAGAATATTGACTTCCATAATTTAATCGTTTATTTATTTTTTTTTCTTTGGAATATCTCGGGATTTAATCCCATAGAGATGAGAAATCTTTCGCTTGTAAACTCACTCAGATGAATTAGATTTCGATGATATCGAATGAAAGAAATATCATGAATAACAATATCGGAGCTATAAAATCGATTCATCGTCAAGAATTTAATAGTATAACATAGGAAGATCTTTTATCCACATCGAATACATAATGAGATTCCTGATCTAATAAAAAAATATTGATTTATGATTCTTTTTCCCCGCGTTCTTTTCTACAACCTAGTACTTTACTTTTCTTGTCCAATCATCTGATGAAATATCATAAAAAACCTTTTCTACTTCGATTGTTTACAAAAAGAGTTTCTAAAGAACCTTAAATAAACAATAGAAATCAAATAGAGAAAACAAGTACGAAATTTCAAATTGAAATTTAAAAAATTTTGTAAGGGTCTATGATCTTTTTGGAAAACAAAGGGAATGTGATAAAGACGAGTCCCGGTAAAAAAACGCAAATATTCCAAAAAATTAACTATTTCAATTTTCTTACGAGTTTTTCTTCGACATCGACTCTAATCTTTAAAAAGAGCATATTAATTAGGGAAGACTGGTTTTATCTTTATTTTAAAAATATACTCTTTACTTGGTTGGATCCGAACTATTTTCACTTCCTTGACTTGATAGAAACAAAAGTATATATAGGTACTCTTGGCAAACGTATTATACACTATCCTATTTCATTTTCCTACACGAGTTAATGGGAGATTAACTGACAAAAAGAAGAAACCCTGTACAGTATCTCGTTGTTGAAGTGTTGAATTCTCTCAATAATTATAATTATACTAATTTACATATGTCTCTAAATTGGTGCTATAGAAATACCCCTTTCTTTTTCTTGATGAAAAAATAAAAATAAAACAAAAAGATAACCGAAACCATTTTGATCCCCTTGCCCAGAAAAAAAAGGGATTTTATGTCTTTTTTTTTTTATTGAATCCGCCGGGACTGACGGGGCTCGAACCCGCAGCTTCCGCCTTGACAGGGCGGTGCTCTGACCAATTGAACTACAATCCCATGAAAATCAAGTGGGTAGCTTACATATTCCTTCTTATGATTTCATTTTAATCATTTCAATTTTAGATTCAAATGAGTGTTTTATAACAAAGAAAGTCACAAGTAATATATTGATATCTACAAGTA